GAACATTAATGATTCATATAAATCACTTAGTGGAAAATGTCCCGAATAAACCCAACGAGTAACTAATAATCCTGTTATACAGGAAAAAGTCATTATCATCCCCTTTTCGGATGAATCATATAGTTTTATGATTTCATCGACTAAAAAAGTTATGAAATGAATTGTAATTACAATTGAAACAATCGAAAAAGAAATATGAGTTAATATATGCTCTAAAGTTGAAAATATCATAATTTTTTTTTAAGAAGTCCCATAATTATAAAAAGGAAATCGGAAATTGAATTCATTATAGGATTTATTTAGTTTTTTTAGGAGATGACATGCCGCCACTCGGACTCGAACCGAGATGCTCTAGCACTGCTTCCTAAGAGCAGCGTGTCTACCAATTTCACCATAGCGGCTTGTCTTGAATTCATAATACCCTATGAATAAGCAATCGTCTAGATTTAAGAATTAAATTCTTGCAATATTTTTTAGGAAAGATTCAAATTGATGAATAAAAATTCGTTCAAATAGGTATTTGAAGGTTCATTATTTGAATTTAGGGTCTTAGTTTTAGTGTGTATTTTAGACTCTCCTCGACTTGAACTCTTGGAAAACTAGATAGTCCAACTATGAATTAAAGGATAGAACCCCCCCCCAAAAAAAAAACATTTTTGTTTTGTTTTTGTTTTAATGAACTGTTTTTGATTTATTTGATTTTAAACATCGAAACCAAAAAATCCATTTTATCAATGAACAAAAAAAATTTTGGATCAGTAAAAATTGACACATATTTATCCAAAAAAAGTTGTTAAGTGTTTTTGAGTGGATTGATGGCAATAAATATATGGGAGTCTATATAGGAATTCATAGAAAATCCAAAAAGAAGAAAGTTGCACAAAAAGGTTTAGAATTTTAATCAATTAGTTTCAATGATTTTGATTTTTTACTCGCCTTTCTATAGAGAAAACGTGGATCTAGAGAAAAAAGAAAACCTTATATTATTGCTTATATTATTGTAACAAACAGGCTGATGGGAAAAATAATACTCCCCACCTTGGAAATGAGAAAATATACTAAAAAGACAATTGCGTATCTTATGTTTTTTTGTCAAAAAAAAGGATTCTTTTTTTTTTTTTTTTTGAATTTTTTGAATTCAGTACGGTAAAGAGAAAAATCCTTATTCTAATTCTAAGAGCGAAACAAATTCCATTCCCTGTTGAGTTAATCAATAGGAAATGGAAAGCGGGAATTTTATTTTCGAAACGAAATGAGTCAATTTTTGAGTCAAGCCGATTCAGATTATTGTAACATGTTATGTTTTATTACTTATTTTATTTGTTTGTTGCACAAAAAAACTTTTGGAATTCCCGGTAGAAATAGATTTCCCTAAGGAAAACGCTTTTAACGCTGCCCAATACCCCTTCCTTTTCCAAAAATTTTTACGAATACGCTTTTTTGATGCAGAAGTACGTTTTTTTGGAACTGCCATTTAAATAAAAATTAAGAGATTACTCATTAGTATAGCTGGATGTGAAAGACATCTATTGTTCAAAAGAAATTTGCGCTTTGCCGATTCATTATGTATTTCTTTTCTAGATAATATTTTTGATTCTAAAATCAAAAAGAATACATAAGATGCGTGAAAGATATGGGAAAATCGCATAAACTATTTTTTTACTAAAAAAAAAAGAATATTCTTTTTTTTTAGTAACTTGTCAAATTCGCGAAAAATATGCCTAATTTAACTTGAATTTGAAAGTTCGAAGGAGACTAGTAATTAATCTGCTTTTTTCATATGATTTGACCATATGTAACTTCTTGATTTGAATATTTGAAGTATTTAGCAGAAACTTCTAAAGAATAAGTATAAAAAGAAATAAAAAAGAATAAGTATAAAAAGAAATAAAAATTCAAAAATTCTATTTCTATTTAAGTTATTAAGTTAGTGCATATCTTTATTTTTTTATTGACTCCTTTCAAAAAGAGGTAAGATCCGGTGAATCGGAAACAATTAATATTAATTAAGAATTAAAAAACTTTTTTTATGGAACAGACATATCAATATGCGTGGATCATACCTTTCCTTCCACTTCCAGTTCCTATGTTAATAGGAGTGGGACTTCTTCTTTTTCCGACAGCAACAAAAAATCTCCGTCGTATGTGGGCTTTTTCGAGTATTTTATTGTTAAGTATAGTCATGATTTTTTCAACTAATCTGTCTATTCAGCAAATAAAAAGCAGTTCTATCTATCAATATGTATGGTCTTGGACCCTCGATAATGATTTTTCTTTAGAATTCGGCTACTTGATCGATCCACTTACTTCTATTATGTTAATGTTAATCACTACTGTTGGAATTATGGTTCTTATTTATAGTGATAATTATATGGCTCACGATCAAGGATACTTGAGATTTTTTGCTTATATGAGTTTTTTCAGTACTTCGATGTTGGGATTAGTTACTAGTTCGAATTTGATACAAATTTATATTTTTTGGGAATTGGTTGGAATGTGT